GAATTTGAATATCAGAATAGCTGATATAGTCATGATTCAATGGGTCAGGTCCACTTACTTTTTCTTTTCTTTATTTCTTATATTTACGATGGATTTGATTGGAATAATGGAGAAGTAGGAATATTTGGCGATTCATAATTGGGTAGATAGAATATCTATGTCTTAAAACCAAAAGTATTGAATAATGAAACCTTAGTAGTAGTATAGCCTGTAGTGACATAGTTATCCTACCAATAAAAGTGGGGTGACATTTTCTATTTTATAATAGAAATAATAATTTAATTATTATACGGGAGGTTACTTTTTACAAATATAAACAATATCTCTATTATCCACTAAAAAATGAAGATTCAGACCGGAGTTTTGTGGAAAAAGCCCCTTATCGGATTTGAACCGATGACTTACGCCTTACCATGGCGTTACTCTACCGCTGAGTTAAAAGGGCCTGCCTATTTTATTCCATTCCCGAATGATCCAATGTGAAGACATATACATACTGTATGTACATATAATATTTAATATTATTATATATATACATAGTAGATGTCTCATTCGAGAATAAGCATTTTTTAGATTGCTTTTTTATTTTCTTTTATTGATCCCTATCAAAAAAAATTGCTTGATTGATACACAATTTGACATAGATCCAAGACATTTAATATATGATCAAATCATGTAATGAAAAGATTCAACTCGTACCTGGAATCAAGCTCTTATAAAAAAACTTTCTTTATATTCTTAATTTCCTAGCTGTGAGATAGGCATATCTTAACAATGCGTGAATCGATGGGTGAAAGTTGAAGAATAGAGTTTCACCCGTTTCTTTCGGACAAATCACTGGGGATCATTACTTCTCATATAGGATATGAAGTAATACTTATTATTTTCTATATATCTATCATTATTCTAAGGATATATAATCTATTTCTATATTATTTTATATTTCTATAATATAATATAGATATATATAGAAATATAAAATGGTTCATGAACCATGAATGAAAAATAAACAAATTCTATCTGAATCACAAAAGGCGAAAAACCCATTCGGATTTAGTCACACCATTACATTGTATTGACAATTACAAAAAACTATTCATACTATGAATATAGTATAATGTCGATCGGGCAGATATGCCCCCATCGTCTAGTGGTTCAGGACATCTCTCTTTCAAGGAGGCAGCGGGGATTCGAATTCCCCTGGGGGTAGGGTACTACGAAAGGAGGTTGAGCATGTATTATCAATAAGTCTAGAATTGATTCTTCCTGGGTCGATGCCCGAGTGGTTAATGGGGACGGACTGTAAATTCGTTGGCAATATGTCTACGCTGGTTCAAATCCAGCTCGGCCCAAGAATTCGCCGATCCATCATGAGATTATATAAAAAATTTGTCCTCTGGAAACGCCTAAGGAATAAAGAAAAGAATAGATTTTTATATCCTATTTGTTTGTTCCCATATATTCTAAAATTATTAATGATCTCGATTCTCATATCATGATCCCTAAATTAAATATAGGGAAAGGGTTAAATTAAAGAATTCAAATATTCTTTCAATTTTTCATTGAAAGATTTCTTATCAATTCAATTAATTTCACACGATTTAATAGGATTAGTAGTAATCCGTATCGTTCTCATTAAAGCCCAGATCCATGTGGATATTAATATATCGCCTTTTCTCTATTCCAATACGACGATTCTAAATGGAACTCATATTCTTAAAATTATTAAGAATATGTGTGTACTATATGCATGCCTTATTTCTCTGGGATTGTAGTTCAATTGGTCAGAGCACCGCCCTGTCAAGGCGGAAGCTGCGGGTTCGAGCCCCGTCAGTCCCGACTTAGTATCCGATGAGTCCACCGATTCATCTCTTTATTTTCTTTCAAGGGGCGGTGTGAAGAGTGGGATCTAATTCCCAGAGGGTCCTTATTTGTTTCTTTACTTTTTTTTTTCGTTTCTAATTTCTTATTGAGAATAATATGGCAATTTCAATTACTTCAATCAATTAGATCTTTTCTTCTTCCTTTTTCCATTTCACTTATACTATTTGGGTTTGTTTGTGACCAATGGAAGTGAAAGATGGGTCAGATGATACCTCATTATATGATATGATTCTATAAAGAAGACGGTAGGTTATAGAAAATAACGAATGGATAAAGAATGCTAAATTCAACGGCATTCTTGAGTGGAGCAGGAATTCCATTTTTTTTTACGTTTTTATTCCGTATGGATAAAAGATCTTCCTATGTTATACTATTCTATTCTCGACGATGAATAGATTTGATAGCTCAGATATTGTTATTCATGATATTGATTCGATTCAATACCAGCGGGATGTATTCCTCCCATTGAATTTACAGGAGAAAGATTTAGAATCTCTATGGGATTAGATCCCGAGTTATTATGTATGAAGTAAAAAACGATGAAATTATGGAAGTCAATATTCTCGCATTTATTGCTACTGCACTGTTTATTCTAGTTCCTACTGCTTTTTTACTTATTATTTACGTAAAAACAGTCAGTCAAAATGATTAATTTGATTGAATCAAGCTTTACTTATGAGTTCTTATCAATAATAGAAGAAATGTAAAGAATAATAGAAGAAATGTATAAGGGGTTCAAATTCGACGTCTTAAATGAAATGAGCGGATTAAACTCAGCAGTATATGAGATCTGATAGTATGGTAGAAAGAAATATAGGAACCTTTCTACCACACTATCGATTATTATATAAAATTAATAAGTTTGACTGTATTAAAGATATATAAAGCTTAATTAATATGGATCACTCTGTATTATGATATATGTACATAATAAATGACATATGCGCAATATACATACATATAAACCCCAATTTGAGTTCTTTGCTACATGCATGCTACATCCATTTGATTTGTACCGATTTTGATGAAACGGTTCTAAATTCCTAGTTTATTATTATTTCATTTATTTCTCCAATGAGATCCGACGAAATAATCAAATCACTGGAAGAAGATGGGGTACGGACATAGAATAGATTATATAAAATAAACCCAGCCGTCATCTTTTTTTTAGCATTCCGAAAAGGAGTAATTTATTTAGCCATTGACAGGTGATTCAAAGAATTCCATGGTAAATTTTTTATATTCTATTTGTAAAAAGAGTAGTCCATACCACCTATTTCTAACGCGTGAACCATGATAATTAAGTGAAAAGGTAAATGCGCAATATGGGAATCTCCCAACGCACGTAAGATCTTATTATTTATGCGTAGTACTTCGTTGGACAAACATCGAAGTTTTCCTCGGTATAAAATCCGAATCTACATAATAAATAACAGATAGACTTCCTTTTTGAACAGTAAAGCGAGAAAAAAAAGAGGTTGGTTGCTCCTCATTGTAATATCCATATAGAATTCTGTGAAAAGCTAGTTTCATCGAAATATAATATTAATATTTAGGATGAATTCGGTTGGAAAAAATTGCATATCATATTTTACTTTCAAAATAAGAACAGGGGAATCGTTGAAATATTTTTTTTTTTTTATTTAATTGAAAGATTATTCCTCATCTATTACATTACCTTAACTGGATTCTCTTATAATTTTGAAATGAAGATATTTTTATTTTAAAACGTTTTGCAAAACGATCTATGAAACTATTGATACAGTTTGATTACTCAACTCAAGTAAATTAGTAATGACCCTAGAGTCCACTTCTTCCCCATACTACGAGTGAAAGGGAGAATGTAAAGACTACCATTAAAGCAGCCCAAGCAAGACTTACTATATCCATGTGAATTATGTCTCCTATCTCTATGAATATGAAGAAACTCTTCCATTATTGATCACTAATACTAATGTAATCAATGGCACAGAGTCAAAAAGGGATTCTGAACGAAGGCTATTGATGAACCAACCCAATAACTCCATCCATAACAAGTTCATAATATGATTTCTGGTAGAATTTGGAAGCATTAATTACAAGCAAGATACACAATGACTTTCTTGTAATTATCGAGGGAATGCTATTACTGGAACATGGAGGAATAGTAAGACCTATTGTTTTATTTCTTTTGTTACCCTTCATAAAAAAAGTATAACAATATACAATCAAGATAGATCACTATCTATCACATATCTCTATCTACTGTTTGGTCTAATCCTTATGGCCTCCCTAGTATTTCACAAAGACACTCGGGAGACCTTCTATTACATTCTTGCTTGGATGTTACCGAAAAAGAATAAAAATATTCTTTTTTTTTTTCAACTTTTATTTTTTCTATTTTTTATTCTAAAAAAGAAGCCAATTATTCATCCAATATTGATTGAATGACTGAGCACTCATAAATTCTCGCGAGTCTGTATACAAAGCATCTTCCACCCCTTAACCACAAATACAAATTCCTCACTCAATTAGATAATTCAAGAATCTGCCATTAGACATTAGTACTGGGAGTCTTGATAGACTAGCCCCTCCTATACTAAAATCCGCCCTGGAATCCCAGGCGCAAAGATTGACACTCAAACTTCTTAAAATAAAGCAAGTATTGGAAGTTCGAGTCCTTTTCCTCTGCTTATGCTCGGCAAGGATTCGGCAATTTATATTATATAAGCAAAGGGGTTTCGCGTTTTTTTATTGATCAGGCGACACCCGGATTTGAACTGGGGAAAAAGGATTTGCAGTCCCCCGCCTTACCGCTCGGCCATGCCGCCAAAATGATAAAAATAGATGGAAATATTTCTTTTTGGGTAGGTTATTACTTAATCCCATTTTCCTTATTTCTTTCCCAATAAACTAAACCTAAACGCAAAAAATCCTTCCCTTTTTGATTGGAGCCGGACCCTTCTATTAATTGTATAGTATATCAAAACACACACCGCCTAAAACCCTCCCATTTTCTATTGAAAGAAAAAATTTTTGAGTCACAAAATAAAATATAAAATATATAAAATAAAGAATTCAGTGCAAATAAAATGGGACCCATTAACTAGAACTATTTTCATAAAAAGAAAGTTCTTGGATCTCCATTTTTGTTTCCTTAAATGGCATAAGAAAATGCAATTGATACACAACTAATCAGTATCAATAATAAAAAAATGAATCCTTTTCAATTTCAAGTATAACAACAATTATGTGTATATGTAAACCCCCGAACAGAAATTGTTACACGGATCTACCTAATCCGGGATCTTATTTATATATGATATGTCCCCGGGGAATTAAGTTAATTAGCGCGCTTCCCTTTTTAATTGAATATTAATATTATTGAATAGCAAATAGAAATTATGATATAGTCTAGCCCACGTTACCCCAAGTGGAACTGGGATAAGCGATATGCGGATAGTCTTCGTATGCTTAATAAACACAACCCCTTTTTGTGCACTTCAATCGTATTCCACGAATTCGACTAACAAATGGATAAAAAAGCCTCTCTTTTCTGCGAATTATTTTTGAACAACTGAATCCGCAAAAAAAGTGAAGCGCTAAAATAAAAAAAGGTAAACTCTATAAGATAAGGTTCCTTTCTGTCTTTATCTCATTCATAGAGAACAAATCAAATACTGAATCCATTTACTTTTCTGGTACCTAATCAGCAGATCCTAATATCATAGTAATAGGTAGAAATTGGATCACTTTTGATATTCTATATAAGATAAAACTCCATAAGTTTAAGCGTCAGAATTTGGTTTCCAGGAATATTTTATTAATTCATTTCCATTTGTATCTGTTGCAAACAAATCTGATTTTAAGTAGAAAAATCTCTTTATTTATCTGTTCATACGTATTTCATACATTCCATCTATGATATGGAGTTGGGTAAAATTTCATGTGATTCAGTAAACAGAATATGATTCCATCATTGCTAGATCAATCCACACCATTACTAGATCGGTCCATATGGTTCGATGAAGAATAAGCCTTGGAAAATGAATGGGATTTTTTCGATAAATGGGAAACTCAAAATGCTCCGGGATGGAAATGAGGGAATGTCTACAATACCTGGATTTAGTCAGATACAATTTGAGGGATTTTGTAGATTCATTGATCAGGGATTGACGGAAGAACTTTATAAGTTTCCAAAAATTGAAGATACAGATCAAGAAATAGAATTTCAATTATTTGTGGAAACATATCAATTAGTAGAACCTTTGATAAAAGAAAGAGATGCTGTGTATGAATCACTCACATATTCTTCTGAATTATACGTGCCCGCGGGATTAATTTGGAAAACCGGTAGGGACACGCAAGAACAGACCATATTTATTGGAAAAATTCCTCTAATGAATTCCTTGGGAACCTCTATAGTAAATGGAATATACAGAATTGTGATCAATCAAATATTGCAAAGCCCCGGTATTTATTACCGTTCAGAGTTGGACCATAACGGAATTTCGGTCTATACCGGTACCATAATATCAGATTGGGGAGGAAGATCAGAATTAGAGATTGATAGAAAAGCAAGGATATGGGCGCGTGTGAGTAGGAAACAAAAAATATCTATTCTAGTTCCATCATCAGCTATGGGTTCGAATCTAAGAGAAATTATAGATAATGTTTGCTACCCTGAAATTTTCTTGTCTTTTCCGAATGATAAGGAGAAAAAAAAAATTGGATCAAAAGAAAATGCCATTTTAGAGTTTTATCAACAATTTGCTTGTGTAGGTGGGGATCCGGTATTTTCTGAGTCCTTATGTAAGGAATTACAAAAGAAATTTTTTCAACAAAGGTGTGAATTGGGAAGGATTGGTCGACGAAATATGAACCGTAGACTTAATCTTGATATACCTCAGAACATTACATTTTTGTTACCACGAGATATATTGGCAGCTGCGGATCATTTGATCCGAATGAAATTTGGAATGGGTACACTTGACGATATGAATCACTTGAAAAATAAACGTATTCGTTCCGTAGCGGATTTGTTACAAGATCAATTCGGATTGGCTCTGGTTCGTTTAGAAAATGCGGTTCGAGGAACTATAGGCGGAGCAATTAGGCATAAATTGATACCGACTCCTCATAATTTGGTAACTTCCACTCCAGTAACAACCACTTATGAATCATTTTTTGGCCTACACCCCTTATCTCAAGTTTTGGATCGAACGAATCCATTGACACAAATAGTTCATGGGCGAAAGTTGAGTTATTTGGGTCCTGGGGGGTTGACAGGTCGAACTGCTAGTTTTCGGATACGAGATATCCATCCTAGTCACTATGGACGTATTTGCCCAATTGACACATCTGAAGGAATCAATGTTGGACTCATTGGATCCTTAGCAATTCATGCGAGGATTGGTCATTGGGGGTCTTTAGAAAGACCGTTTTATGAAATTTCAGAGAAATCAACAAAAGAGTTACGTGTGGTTTATTTATCACCAAGTCGAGATGAATACTATATGGTAGCGGCAGGTAATTCTTTGGCCTTGAATCAGGGTATTCAGGAAGAACAAGTTGTTCCAGCTCGATATCGCCAAGAATTCCTGACTATTGCATGGGAACAGATCCATCTTCGAAGCA